TCCCGGCTATTCAAGGAACGTAAGAAGCAGATGATTAATCATCTGCTTCCGGAAGAAATCGAAGAATTTATTGGGAATCCTACAAGATCCGTTCGTTCTTTTTTATCTGATAGATGGTCAGAACTTTATCTGGGTTCGAATCCTATGGAGAGGTCCACTAGAGATCATAAATTGTTGAAGAAACAACAAGATCTTTCTTTTGTCCCTTGCAGGCGATCGGAAAATAAAGAACTGGTTAATATATTCAAGATAATTACGTATTTACAAAATACTGTCTCAATTCATCCTATTTCATCAGATACGGGGTGTGATAGGGTTCTGAAGTATGAACCGTACATGGACAGTTCCAATAAGATTTCATTCTTGAACAAAAATATATTTTTTGATTTATTTAATGACCGGAACGGGGGAGGATACACCTTACACCACGATTTTGAATCAGAAGAAAGATTTCAACAAGAAATGGCAGATCTATTCACTCTATCAATAACCGAGCCGGGTCTGATGTATCATAAGGGATTTTCCTTTTCTATTGATTCCTACGGATTGGATCAAAAACCATTCTTGAATGAGGCCGGGGATGAATTGAAAAATAAATCTTTATTGGTTCTACCTCCTATTTTTTATGAAGAGAATGAATCTTTTTCTCGAAGGATCCTAAAAAAATGGGTCCGGATCTCCTGTGGGAATGATTTGGAAAATCCAAAACAAAAAATGGTGGTATTTGCTAGCAACAACATAATGGAGGCAGTCAATCAATATAGATTGATCCTAAATCTGATTCAAATACAATATAGTACCTATGTATACATAAGAAATGTATTGAATCGATTCTTTTTAATGAATAGATCCGCTCGCAACTTAGAATATGGAATTCAAAGGGATCAAAGAAGAAAGGATACTCTGAATCATAGAACTATAATGAAATATACGATCAACCAACATTTATCGAATTTTAAAAAGAGTCAGAAGAAATGGTTTGATCCTCTTATCTTTATTTCTAGAACCGAGAGATCCATGAATAGGGATCCTGATGCATATAGATACAAATGGTCCAATAGGATCAAGGATTTTCGGGAACATTTGGAACTTTTCGTTTATGAGCAGAAGAGCCGCTTTCAAATAGTGTTTGATCAATTACGTATTAATCAATATTTGATTGATTGGTCTGAGGTTATCGACACAAAAGATTTGTCTAAGCCACTTCGTTTCTTTTTGTCCAAGTTGCTTTTATTTTTGTCTAACTCACTTCCCTTTTTATGTGTGAGTTTCGGGAATATTCCCATTCATAGGTCCGAGATCTACATCTATGAATTGAAAGGCCCGGATGATCAACTCTGCAATCAGTTGTTAGAATCAATAGGTCTTCAATATTTGAAAAAATGGAAACCCTTCTTATTGGATGATCATTATCCTTCCCAAAAATTTAAATTATTGATCACTGGAGGAAGACCCTTTTTGTTCAATAAGATACCAAAGTGGATGATTGACTCATTCCATACTATCAATAATCGCAGGAAATCCTTTGATAACACGGATTCCTATTTCTCAATGATATTCCACAATCAAGACAATTGGCTGAATCCCCTGAAACCATTTTATAGAAGTTCATTGATATCTTCTTTTTATTTTTATAAAGCAAATCAACTTCGATTCTTGAATAATCCACATCACTTCTGCTTCTATTGTAACACAATATTTCCATTTTCTGTGGAAAAGCCCCGTATCAATAATTCTTATTTTACGTATGGACAATTCCTCAATATCTTGTTCATTCGCAACAAAATATTTTCTTTGCGCGTTGGTAAAAAAAAACATGCTTTTTGGGGGAGAGAGACTATTTCACCAATCGAGTCACAGGTATCTAACATATTCATACCTAATGATTTTCCACAAAGTGGTGACGAAACGTATAACTTGTCCAAATCTTTCAATTTTACAAGTCGATATGATCCATTCATTCGTAGAACTATTTACTCGATCGCAGACATTTCTGGAACACCTCTAACAGAGGGACAAATAGTCAATTTTGAAAGAACTTATTGTCAACCTCTTTCAGATATGAATCTATCTTATTCAGAAGGGAAGAACTTGCATCAGTATCTCAATTCAAACATGGGTTGGATTCACACTCCATGTTCTGCTAAATATTTACCATCCGAAAAGAGGAAAAAACAGAGTCTTTGTCTAAATAAATGCGTTGAGAAAGGTCAAATGTATAGAACCTTTCAACGAGATAGTGCTTTTTCAACTCTCTCAAAATGGAATCTATTCCAAACATATATGCCATGGTTCCTTACTTCGGCAGGGTACAAATATCTAAATTTGATATTTTTAGATACTTTTTCAGAACTATTGCCAATACTAAGTAGCAGTCAAAATTTTGTATCCATTTTTCATGATATTATGCATGGATCAGGTATATTATGGCGAATTCTTCAGAAAAAATGGTGTCTTCCACAATGGAATCTGATAAGTGAGATTTCGAGTAAGTGTTTACATAATCTTCTTCTGTCCGAAGAACTGATTCATCAAAATAATGAGTCACCATTGATATTGACCCATCTGAGATCGCTAAATGTTTGGGAGTTCCTCTATTTAATACTTTTCCTTCTTCTTCTTGCTGGATATCTCGTTCGTACACATCTTCTCTTTGTTTCCCGGGCCTATAGTGAGTTACAAACAGAGTTAGAAAGGGTCAAATCTTTGATGATTCCATCATCTATGATTGAGTTGCGAAAACTTCTGGATAGGTATCCTACATCTGCACCGAATTCTTTCTGGTTAAAGAATCTCTTTCTAGTTGCTCTGGAACAATTAGGAGATTCTCTAGAAGAAATACGGGCTTCTGTCGGCAACATGCTTGATCCCGCTTATGGGGTCAAATCAATACGTTCTAAGAAGAAATATTTTAATATAAATCTCATCGATCTCATCCCAAATCCCATCAATAGAATCACTTTTTCGATAAATACGAGACATCTAAGTCATACAAGTAAAGAGATCTATTCATTGATAAGAAAAATAAAAAACGTGAATGAGGATTGGATTGATGATAAAATAGAATCCTGGGTCGCGAACAGTGAGTCGATTGATGATGAAGAAAGAGAATTCTTGGTTCAGTTCTCCGCCTTAACGACAGAAAAAAGGATTGATCAAATTCTATTGAGTCTGACTTATAGTGATCATTTATCAAAAAATAACTCTGGTTATCAAATGATTGAACAACCGGGATCAATTTACTTACGATCCTTAGTTGACATTCATAAAAAGTATCTATTGAATTATGAGTTTAATACATCCTGTTTAGCAGAAAGACGGGTATTCCTTGCTCATTATCAGAGAATTACTTATTCACAAACTTCGTGTGGGACTGATACTTTGAATTTCCTATCTCGTGGAAAACCCTTTTCGCTCCGCTTAGCCTTATCCCCCCCTAGGGGGGTTTTAGTGATAGGTTCTATAGGAACTGGACGATCCTATTTGGTCAAATACCTAGCGACAAACTCCTATGTTCCTTTCATTACGGTATTTCTGAACAAGTTCCTGGATAACAAGCCTAAAGGTTTTCTTATTGATGATAGTGACGATATTGATGCTAGTGACAATATTGATGCTAGTGACGATATCGATCGTGACCTTGATACGGAGCTGAAACTGCTAACTATGATGAATGCGCTAACTATGGATATGATGTCGGAAATAGACCTATTTTATATCACCCTTCAATTTGAATTAGCAAAAGCAATGTCTCCTTGCATAATATGGATTCCAAACATTCATGATCTGGATGTGAATGAGTCGAATTACTTATCCTTCGGTATATTAGTGAACCATCTCTCTGAAAGATGTTCCACTAGAAATATTCTTCTTATTGCTTCGACTCATATTCCCAAAAAGGTGGATCCCGCTCTACTAGCTCCGAATAAATTAAATACGTGCATTAAGATACGAAGGCTTCTTATTCCACAACAACGAAAGCACTTTTTCACTCTTTCATATACTAGGGGATTTCACTTGGAAAAGAAAATGTTCCATACTAATGGATTAGGTTCCATAACCATGGGTTCCAATGCAAGAGATCTTGTAGCACTTACCAATGAGGCCCTATCAATTAGTATTACACAGAAGAAATCAATTCTAGATACTAATACAATTAGATCCGCTCTTCATAGAAAAACTTGGGATTTGCGATCCCAGGTAAGATCAGTTCAGGATCATGGGATCCTTTCCTATAAGATAGGAAGGGCTGTAGCACAAAATGTACTTCTAAGTAATTGCCCCATAGATCCTATATCTATCTATATGAAGAAGAAATCGTGTAACGAAGGGGATTCTTATTTGTAYAAATGGTACTTCGAACTTGGAACGAGCATTAAGAAATTAACTATACTTCTTTATATTTTGAGTTGTTCTGCCGGATCGGTCGCTCAAGATATTTGGTCTCTACCTGGACCCGATGAAAAAAATGGGATCACTTCTTATGGACTCGTTGAGAACGATTCGGATCTAGTTCATGGCCTATTAGAAGTAGAAGGCGCTCTGGTGAGATCTTCACGGACAGAAAAAGATTGCAGTCCATTTGAGAATGATAGAGTTACATTGCTTCTTCGGTCCGAACCGAAGAATCCCTTAGATATGATGCAAAATGAATCTTGTTCTATCTTTGATCAGAGATTTCTCTATGAAAAATACGAATCAGAGTTTGAAGAAGGGGAGGGGGAAGGAGCCCTTGACCCGCAACAGAGAGAGGAGGATTTATTCAATCACATAGTTTGGGCTCCTAGAATATGGCACCCTTGGGGCTTTCTATTTGATTGTATCGAAGGGCCCAATGAATTGGGATTTCCCTATTGGTCCAGGCCATTTCGGGGCAAGCGGATCATTTATAGTGAAAAAGATGAGCTTCAAGAGAATGATTCGGAGTTCTTGCAGAATGGAACCATGCAATACCAGACACGAGATAGATCTTCCAAAGAACAAGGCCTTTTTCGAACAAGCCAATTCATTTGGGACCCTGCAGATCCACTCTTTTTCCTATTCAAAGATCAGCCCCCTGGCTCTGTGTTTTTACATCGAAAATTATTCGCAGATGAAGAGATATCAAAAGGGCTTCTTACTTCCCAAACAGATCCTCCTACATCTATATATAAACGCTGGTTTATCAAGAATACACAAGAAAAGCACTTCGAATTGTTGATCAATCGCCAGAGATGGCTTAGAATCAAGAGTTCATTATCTAATGGATCTTTCCGTTCTAATACTCTATCCAAGAGTTATCAGTATTTATCAAATCTGTTCCTATCTAACGGAACGCTATTGGATCAAATGACAAAGACATTGTTAAGAAAAAGGTGGATTTTCCCGGATGAAATTAAAATAGGATTCATGTAACAGGAGAAAGATTTTCCATTCCTTAACCGAAAAGATATGTGGCTATGAAAGAGGGATTAAGTGGAACATAATTGGCTGTGTGGTAGAGTGGTAGAAACACTGCTTTCTTCCATATTTTGTACCTTAGCTCCATCGAACAATATGTTACTGCTGAAACACGGAAAATTTGAAATCTTAGATCAAAACACTATGTATGGATGGTAGGAACTGCCCAAACAAGAATTCTTGAACAGCGAACAACCAGTTCATATATTAACGATCAAGAAGTACTGGATTATCTTTCGAATAGGCCCTGAAAGTAGAAGGAGGGGTGGAATGCCAACAGGCGTCTATTGACCCGATGACCTGAGAGTACCCATTTTGGTAACGAACGTCCAGCACTGAATGGGTAAGTCGCCAATCCCTGGACTATGTAATGTACTTTGGGTGCAGGGTGGATTATTTTAAAGCAGACTCCTCATTTTTTAGATAGAAAAGATCACTAAGATTTCGCGATCCACTGCCAAATTTATTCCAATTCAATGAACATTCTCAATATTATGCCTTGAAGAGGACTCGAACCTCCACGCTCTTTAGCACGAGATTTTGAGTCTCGCGTGTCTACCATTTCACCACCAAGGCATGCATCCTATTCCATAAATATGATATCTATCTAGTGTGATGTATGGAATATATGACAAAGGTGGAGTATTTATATTGATCGGTCATATAGGCCCGGGTTGGACGTTTCGATTTGAATAATGCTTGTATATATAAAAAAGATGGCCAATCCAGCTTATTTCTCTATTCAATAGAAGCTCAAAGAGGTGAATAGGGTCCAAAAAATAACTAGAGATGTGGAAAAGCAGGTCCGATTACGCCTATATCCTAATCCTAAATGGAATCTAACGACGTAGGGATCCATATGTAAACAGAGTATCTATTTAGATACGCTCGAATGACCCCTCTAAAAATGTATATAACCCTATCCTGGTCCGGTATGGAATGAACTTCTAATCATGGAATCGACTCGATCGTCAGATTAGAAGTTCATAACCCTAGCCCATTCCCTTTTTGGTCGGAACAGAACAGATCTACTAATTCTTTTATTATGGTTAGTAAAAGAGATCTTGAACTAATAAATAGACCCTAGAAGCTAAAAGAAGGGTATCCGGAGCAATTGTAATAATAGGGTTCATTTATATTCCTGGTTATAGTAGATGCTATCACACATAAAAGCATACTAAATTCGATAGAATTGTTTGATCTTAAAGGAGATCTTCTATAAACTGCGCGCGGGAGGGGTGAGTTCTTGGTTTCATTAAGAACTTTTTTTTATATATTTTAAGATATATAGTAGATAGAAAGAACGCTTGTAAGGAGTCCTCTTAAAACCAAGTATAGGCCTGCCCGCCATCCACACCAGAATAAATATAGTTTTCCAAAAAAACCTACTAGTGGAGGAAGACCTCCTAGGGATAGGCTAAAGAGAGAGCCAAAAGGGGATCTTTCGTGTATAATCCTGCATAATATCAAATGTTATCAGTTCCGGCACGTAGACCAAATAATACAATGCAAGCAAAAGTTCCTAGATTCATGGAGATATGGAACAGCATATAAGTTATCATGCTTGCATATCCATCATTTGAGTTTCCTTATTCCAATAATTACATATCCGATCCTATTTGACCTATAGACAAATATGCAAGCATACCTTTCATGCTTGTTTGAGTAATAGCAATGATATTTCCGAATATCATGCTAAGAATAGCTAGGATTTCCAGAATAAGATGCCATTCGTTTGATGAGAAATAAAAAGGAATATAGAAAATTCGAGTGGCTGAAGCTGGAGCAGCTACTTTCGAAGTAATAGAAAGAAAAGCAAGGACTGGAGTGGGAGAGTCAGAGTCGAAAAGAGGATTCCTAATTTCTTTATCTCATTCAAAACCGTGCATGAGACTTTTATCTCACACGGCTCCTAAGTGATAAAATAAAGAATAACGCATCTTCTTTCTTTTTTTATTACTTTCCTCGCGTATGTATAATAACAAATAAATTCTATATATATATATATAAAAAAAGATTACTAATCCTTAACTTTATAGAGGAATCCTTCATCAGTGGTTG